TCTATTCAAGTATCATCTATTCAGAAGATTTTAGTTATTCGCGATCCATTTTTTTTGAAAAAAAATGGATTATATTGTTGACCATTTTGCTCAAATATTTCTCATCCCTTTTGAGAAAACCCGGTATTTTGCGAATTTCTTTCATAGTTGTGCTTTTAACTATCGATAGATTTTCGATAGACTTTTTTAAAAAAAAGTTTGCAAACCGTTTTGCTAAATTTAACTGCTCGAGGCCCATTTTTGCAAGTATTTCTGGATCGTCGAAACCATCCTCCTGCTCATCCAGTTCGTCCTTCAATTTCAAAATGGGCACATGATAGTGAATTAAAATTCTGACGGCTTCCTTAATTGCTTTCAGTGGCGAAATTTCTTCGTTTGTCCATATTTCGAAAAAAATCGCCTCTCCGTGACCATGATTGGTTAACATATCCTCTCTGTAACGACCATGATTTGTTATCATATAGTTGGTTTTTATTATCGGGTTTTTAGGCTCTAGCAGAAAACCTTTAGGTTGTACTGCTCGCGTCCAAGACCCCCCTTCTAGCTGCTCTTTTTCTTTTGAAGGCCCTATTAAATTGCTTTTGCTATAGAATTCGAAATCGCTTTCGTTATAGAAATAGAATTCTTTGTTTTTGTTGAAAGCTATTCGAACTTCCAAATCCACTGGACGGCCCTCAGTTATCTCAGCGATATGTTGCTCGGGATTTAGCACTTCAATACTGGGAGTCGTCGGTAGGACGATATCCCTAGCCCGTATTATTGCGGGGCCCTTGACGAGAATACGCCCATGGAATACAACATTCTTGTTATCCGTTTTAAACTTAATTTCCTTTAAATTTTTGAAAATCTCCTTGAGGCTCTCCTTTACCCCATATAACCAAAACTCTCCATCGGAGTATTCAAATTCGTTCTGAACTTGTACGTGTACGATACTCGGGGTGTTTATGAATTCGGTTTTTAAAATCCGTTGCACCGTATTCGCGACTATGTTCCCGACACCCAATTCTAGAGGCCCAATAAAGAATCGCGTATAATTCGACTGGCCATTGCCATCCTGCTCGCTTTTTTTTTCCATAACATGGACAAATACCGCTTCTTTTTCTGAATCAAAAATTTGTAATAGATTCTTTTTCAATCTATCCATATTATTTTCTCCTTCTAGATTTTAAATACTTTTTTAAAAGATAGAATAACATTTTTTTTAAGAGATAGAATAGAATAACATTTTTTTCCCGAAATTTTTATATATTTGAATGATTCTATATATGTATATACCTTCTATAGAATAGATAGATATCCTTTTCCCTCTACTTTCGAAATTTGTATATATTTGAATTCGATTGATAATATTTAGAACAGGTATTTTTATTTGCGTCTTTTATTAGGAGGCCTGCAGCCGTTATGGGGCAGAGGGGTTACATCCCGGACGAATTTTAACCGTATGCCACTTCGATAAATAGCTCTTAATGCCGGCATTCTTCCCCGACCTGGGCCCTTTATCAGGACGTTCGCTCGTCGCATACCTTGAGCCTTTGCTACCCGAGAGGCATCTTCCGCTATGATTCGAGCGGCTAAAGGAGTCCCCTTTCTTGGGCCCTTGAATCGACAAGTGCCCGCACAGGTCCAATAGATGACCCCACCCTGTTCATCGGTGACGCTTATAATAGTATTGTTATAGCTTGCTTGGACATGAAAAAATCCCTTTGAAATTTTTCGTGCACTTTTACGAATCCGCCGACGAAACCTGCGCAACAAAATTCTTCTTATACTGCTCCTTTCGGTTATAAGTTTGACTTTTTTTTTTGCCATATTTTTTTATCTTTTTCTTTGTTTAGAAAAATTATCCCTGCCTTTGTTTATGTCTCAGGTTAGGGCAAACTATTCTAATTCGTCCCTTTCTACGTACTATGCGACATCTTCCACAAATTCTACGAGCGCAGGGCCTTTTTTTCATATTTTGCGTTCCTTAATTTTGAATATACAGACTTTTTTTTTAATCTTGATTGCGTTGTATCCCTATATAAAAATAAAAAGAAAATTTGGAAGTATCTACTAAATTTAATGTAGGAGAAATGCTCTTGAAGTCGAATCCCTGACTTACTCTTTTTTTTTTTTACAAAACCAAATCCAAATGGATACAATTTGGATATCAAAAAGATTACCATATGTAACACAAGATTTCTCCGCCGATTCTTTTTAGTCGAGCCTCCCGATCTGTCATTATACCCTGGGAAGTAGAAAGAATGACAATTCCCATCCCGCCTAAAATTCTAGGAATTTTTTGATAGTTAGAATAGATTCGTTGACCAGGTCGACTAATCTGTTTTAAATTTAGACTAGCTCTAAATTGTTTTTTTTTCGTTTTTCTATGTCGTCTATGTCGTAAAGTTAAAACCAAGAATTTTTTGTTACCTTCCTGATGTTTCCTAAAATTTTCAATAAAACCTTCTCGTAAAAGGATTTTCAAAATGTTTCTAGTGATATTAGTCGATATTATTCGAATGATTTCTTTTCCGCTCATGTCAGCATTTCGTATAGAGGTTAGTATATCAGCAATTGTGTCTTTACTCACGATAGACAAGAATTTTTGTTGTTTTTAAGATTTGATATAATCAAGCAAGATAGGCCCTTCTTTTTTTTAATTCATGATTCGCTATATTCTTTCCAACAGTATATGCCTGAAACAGAATTTACTAATTAATTTGATTAATCGGTTGAATTCAAATACTCTAAAAAAATAGTCGAATTCTAGAATATTTTCTATCTCATCTTAGAATGCTTTTCTAACGCTTTATCTTATAATATTTCAGGTGCTAATGAAACTATTTTTGTGAAATTGACCTCCCTCAATTCCTCGGCAATCGGGCCAAAAACTCTACTTCCCTTTGGATTTCTTTTTTTATCAATGACAACTGCAGCATTATCATCATATCGTATAATAGTGCCGCAGCAGCGTTTGAGTTGTTTACGAGTACGTACAATTACAGCTTTGATCACTTCGGATTTTTCTAGAGAGGAATTTTGTGCTGCTTCCTTGATGACAGCAATAATAAGGTTGCCGATATGACCGTATCCGCGATTACCAGCCCCTATGATTCGAATACACATTAATTTTCGGGCTCCGCAGTTATCTGCTACATTCAAATAGGTCTGAGATTGGATCATATGAATCTCTTATTTTCATGCAAAAAGGAAAAAAAAATATTGTTTGTCCAAAAATAAAAAAAGAAACTTACAATTTTTTTTTTTTTTTCTTTTTTTTCATTACAAAGTCTCTTTTTTCTTTGGTTTTATATTCCCATTTTGACATAATCAATTGAGTTCGCATAGGCATTTTGGATGCTGCTATTGAGATAGCTTTTCTGGCTATTTTTTCTGCTACTCCGCCCATTTCATAAAGTATTTTACCTGGTTTAACGACAGCTATCCAATATTTGGGATCTCCTTTCCCCGACCCCATACGTGTTTCTTTGGTTCTTATCGTAACTGGTTTGTCGGGAAATATACGTACCCATATTTTTCCCCCGCGGCGTATATTTCGTGTCATTGCCCGACGTCCGGCTTCTATTTGTCTAGGGGTAATCCAAGCGGGTTCAAGTGACTGAAGAGCATATCTACCGAAACAAATACGATTACCTCGAGAAGACATCCCTTTCATTCTCCCTCTATGTTGTTTACAGAATCGGGTTCTTTTGGGGTTCTAGTTGATGATTGGTTCACAATTCCATCTCTATTACAGAACTGGACATGAGAGTTTCTTCTCATCCAGCTCCTTGCGAATGAAATAATTAGAAAAATATACATATAGTTGATGAGTAATAGACTGAATCATTAGATTCTTTGAGATTTCATCTAATCTATTTATTCAAAATTTCTATCTATTTTTTTAGATAGAACTATGTATTCTAGGTCAATTCTAGATTGATAGATAATTTGAAATTCGAATTTGGAGATAATTATTTTCTACAATTTTTCTAGAATTAGAATAGACTTTTTTTGTTCTAATCTGCTAATGAATCTATCTTTCTATTTATTATTATTATAATATCGGATCACTAAAAATTTCTATCAATCCAATAACATAAAAAACCTTCGCGGGCGAATATTTACTCTTTTAATATTTACTTTTTTTGTAGGGTTATCCCCGAACCTCTCAAAATCCAAAATAAATGGATTGTTTCTTGGTTCGTTTCGCCATCCTGCCTATTAAAATAGGAAATTATTAAGATTTTTTTTTTTTCAATAGAATCTTATGTCTTTACAGGTTCCGTCGTTCCCATCGCTTCTCGGTTAATGGTTAGGTCTTAATTCTACAATGAAGCCTCCAATGCGATTTTTTTTCTTGAGCCAATGTTATTAGTCTTTATTGGCTCGAGGCTCTTCATTTTTTGTTTTATGAGTAAGATTTTAACTATCAATAAATAGCTATTGGTGCTTTATTACATTCGCTTTTACGAGATGACTTGTAGACCTTACATATTGATATCATATGTCATTAATTCATTTTTTTTTTTTTTTCTTTCTCTCACCCTATCATTTATCTGTATGATTTTTTATTTTGCTTTACAATTCATAATCAAAATCAAATGAATTTTTCTTTTATTTATGTAATGTAAAAAAGATTTCAATTCCTACAATGTAAGGGCCAATATATCATATCTTGACTGCTTTTTTGAATCCAGATAATGTGAAGCGATGAGTTGGTTATGAATTCTACTATAATTTCTTCATTCATAGTATGGATCAGTCCATTTTTTTTAGATTGACCTTTAAAAACCAACGGGTCACACACTAAGCATAGCAAGTACATTAAATAATCAATCGAATTTGTTATTTTATTTAACCTTATAGAATATAGAACTTCTTCTAGAACTTATAGAATAAAAAATCGAATTTTTCTTCTTTTGATTGGCCAGAAAAAGAATGAAAGAATTTCTCATTTTTTGTTCTGTCAAACAAAGGGTATAATGTAAAGATTAAGTCAATTAAGGATTGACTATTTATTGACTATTCGTCGTCTACAAATATCCAAATTTTTATGCCTAAAATATCCAAATTTTTATGCCTAATACCCCATAAATAGTTTGAACCGTATAGGAGCAATAATTAATTTTAGCTCGAACGGTTTGTAAAGGAACTCTACCTGCTCTAATCCATGCGACGCGTGCCTTGTCTTTTCCCCCCAGGCGCCCCGAAATTTGTACTTTAATTCCTTTTATATGGGTCCGCTTGGCTAATTCAATAGCCTTTTTCATTGCTTTGGGAAATGCAACTCGATTCTTTAATTGTTCGTCTATAAATTTTGCAAGAATAATAGGATCCTTGTAAGGCTTTCGAATTCTTCTAATTTTAATGTTAAGTTTTCGATAACTTAAACTTATAGGATTCATTTCTTTTCGTACAATCATCCATAATTCTTCGATTCCATTCGTCTTCAATTCTTCGATTACACTCTTCTGTAATTCTGCTATTTTTTTAGATTTCCCTTTCACTAAGTTTAGGAATCCCATAACTATTATAACCTGAATAAGATCAATTCCTTTTTGAATCTCTATACGTGAAATCCCTGCAATACCATAAGGAAATTGGATATTTTTTTGTACATAATTTTGGATAGAGTTTCTTATTCTTTTATCTTCTTGTAGACCCTGAGAATAATTTTTTGGTTGTTCAAACCAAAGAGAATGATGATTTTGAGTTGTACCAACTCGGAAACCGAGTGGATTTATTTTTTGTGCCATAATCCTCCATTACTATAATATATATCATGAAATGTCATATTTGTGGACTTTTTTTGACTTATTCGAAGTTTTAAGCATATCTTATATTCTTCTTATAAGCATATATATTTCAATACAATATTTATATGACAAGTTAGTCTTTTTATCGTATAACTTCTTCTTCCTCTTCTTAATAAATAGCATCCATATTCTCTTTTTTTATTCTCTTTCTTCTACTATTCATTTTTCATTTGAATTTCAAAAATGAATCTCTAAAAAAAGTAAAAAAGGATTCCTTTTCCAATTCTTATTAAAAGGAAATAGCTAATCAAATCAACGACGCGATTTTTTATCTTTTTTTGCGAGATTTTTGATCTTTTTTTTTCTTTTTTTTTGGATGCCCGCTGAAAGAACGAGTAGGTACAAATTCTCCCAATTTATGACCCACCATATAACCTGTTATATAAATAGGTATTTTGACTTTTCCATTATGGATAGCGATAGTATGGCCAATCATTGGAGGTATGATGGTGGATGCCCGGGACCACGTTACTATCATTTTTTTTTCTGCCTTTGTGTTAAGTTTCTGTATTTTTCTTAATAAATGACTTGCTACAAAAGGATCTTTTTTTAGCGAACGTATCATAGTGAATTTCTCCTATTTTTTTTTTTGAATTCGATTTTCTCTCCTATGTTACTACTATTTACTACGGCGACGAAGAATTAAATTATCACTATATTTCCTCCTTTTTCTACTTCTTCTTCCAAGTGCCGGATAACCCCAAGGGGTTGCGGGTTTTTTTCTACCAATTGGGGTCTTCCCCTCACCACCCCCATGGGGATGGTCTACAGGGTTCATAACTACTCCTCTTACTACGGGACGTTTACCTAGCCAAGATTTCGATCCGGCTCTACCCAAACTTTTGAGTTTCGCCCCGGTATTCCCTACTTGTCCGACTGTTGCTGAGCAGTTTTGGGATATTAAACGAACCTCCCCAGAAGGTAGTTTTAATGTGGCCGATTTCCCCCCTTTTGCAATAAGTTTCGCTACAGCACCCGCAGCTCTAGCTAATTGTCCACCCTTTCCAAGTGTCATTTCTATGTTATGTATGGCCGTGCCTAAGGGCACACGGGTTGAAGTAGATTCTTCTTTTTGATCAATCAAAACCTCTTCCCAAACTGTACAAGCTTCTTCCAAAGCATACGGCTTTCTGGGTGTAGATGATGATATCTATACAGGTGGATCTTCTATATCGTAAAATCTCGTCAAATGAAGTAAAGTACTACATGAGTTGATATATAGGAATCCAAATCTGCCGAATCACTCATGTTATGCTCTTCTACATCCTAGGTCTTCCCGTTCCTTCATCTGGCTTATGTTCTTCATGTAGCATTCAGACTGAATGACTCTATGAAATTACGTCGATACTTCCACATATGTCGATACTTCCACATATGTCGATACTTCCACATATTGGGGGTAACGTAGGAGACATCTCTATTGGGGAATCCTTCGAATTCCCACTGCTTAGCTTTCAATTCGCCTCTGACCATCAAATGAAATGTGAATACCCCGTCCTCCTCTCTTTGAAACAAGGGAGGGGCGCTTCTGGTTCTGTCGGTGCTTGAAACAATTTGGTTTTCTCCATATTACTAGATCTCTAGAGTCAATAATTTGATATTTGATATGAGGAACTACTGAACTCAATCACTTGCTGCCGTTACTCTTCAGTTTTCTGTTGAGGTCTATCCTGTAGAGGTACTCAATTTGGATCAGTGA